ACCGCTGAAAGATTTAACCGCACATTTGAAAAATAGCCCAAAAGGTGAAATGAATGCTGGGAGAATTGGCTTATTTGGATCATTCCTCGTTGAGACCAAACATTAAAATAACATTGCCATAAATGGATAAGATAATTTTTCCATTTATTCATCAAAAGGGGCGCATTCCTTGAAGCCAAAAAGTATTTTCCTTGATATCTAACATAATGAATCAAAGGATCCTTGAAGAATGATAAAGTAGACAAAAAATCCTTAACAAAGACTTCTACAAAATTTTCTATTTTTCCATAGAAATAGATTCTCTCAAAAAGAACGTTAAAAGATGTTAATCGTAAATAAGACGATTTATTACTTAGAAAAAGGAAGATAGATTCGTATTCACATACATAAAAATTATATAGGAACAAGAAAAATCTTAGATTACTTTTTGAAAAAGTAGAAATCGATTTTTTTGGAGTAATAAGACTATTCCAATTACAATACTCATAAAGAAACAACCTTAATAAGTGAAGGAAAAAGGCATCTTTCACCCAGTATCGAAAGGTTTGAACCACGATTTCCAGATGGATAGGATAGGGTATTCGTGCATCTGACACATAATTTAAATATGTCAATTTATCCTCGAAAAACGGAAAAATGGAATGAATTGATCGCAAATTTTTATAATATTTTACGATTTCTGCCTCCTCTAAGGAAGAGCTTAATTGTAGGGAAAATGGAATTTCCACGACGATGGCAAAACCTTCTGATATTATTTGAGAGTACAAATTTTTGTTATACCCCCAAAATTGATTTTTTTTAGAATCATTAGTAGAAAGAAGAAAATGATTCTGTTGATACATTCGAGTAATTAAACGTTTTACAATTAGTAAACTCGATTTATTGTCATAATCTACATTTTCTGCAAAAAAGGATCCATTAAAATCATGACCATAAGCGAGTCCATAAATATACTCCCGAAAAATAAGGGGGTATAGGAAGTCCAGTTGGCGAGATATACCTAGTTCTAAATATACTTGATATTCCTCCATTTTCTGAAATTCTATTTTGTCAAAGCAAAGGGTGGGGGATTCATTAGGATTCTCAAACGATACATAGTGCGATACAGTCAAAACAGGGTATTATATATTTTAATTCTATATTTTAATTAGAAAAAATGAATCTATATTTTAATTCGAAAAAATGAATATGAATAGATACCTAGAAAACAGGTAAAACACATCAACAGACTCTCTCTCCTCGCTTTTTGCATCTAATTGCTCTCGGATAACAAGCCGGTTCGAAATCATTTATTTTCTCAGCCCAATCGCTCTTTTGATTTGTGGAAAAAATATCTTTATCAATATACTCTTTCTTCTACACATTTATTGCCATCTCATACTGGAGAATAGCTAATAGTTAGGACTCATAACAAAAAAAAAAATAAATCAAAAATCTATTCGTGGCAAAAGCTTTTCCCACATCAAGCACTAATCGATTTTTAACATATAATTATATGGGACAATCATTCAACTAAAAAATGAAAGCTCGTTGCTTTTTGTTTCCCTCTAATTCGAGCCGCCAAGCCAAGCTCTATCCCTTTATTAATTCAACCCAACTGAATTTTTTGTTTCGATCCAATAATTCAAAATTTTTGACGAATCCAATGATCTAATAAGAATAATTTTTTTTTTATTCGTCATTGTATTGGTACGACATGCTGTTTTTTCCATTCATTCTTTTCTGGATCAGTCGTGGTCTTTCAAACTCTACCGGTGGTATGGATGAACCAATTGCTTCATAGAAATGTGTAAAAATTTAAGTCGCACTTAAAAGCCGAGTACTCTACCATTGAGTTAGCAACCCTAATAAAATATATAGGATGGATCAACCCAATCGGAATAAAAAAGCCTATGGAACGGTAACGTGAATAAATGGATCGATTCGATTTATTCACGACCGGATTATATTTGTTTGATACGCGGTTGTCAATATGAGTGTTGCAAAGGGAATACAATCGAGAAAACAAACCGATTTAAATTAAAAAATAAAAAATCTTAATATTAAATACTAAATCGATTATTCAATTTTTTATTTTATTATCTATTATATTGTATTCTTTGTTATATATTTTATTTATTTAATTATTTTATGTTATAATTAGAAATTAAAAATAGAAATTCGATTATATTATAAACTAAAAAATTATAGAAAAAACTTTTTAATAGCCCTTCCTTCCTGTTATGTTAAATTAACATCTAAAAATGAAAAAGTTGCTCTCCCTTAAGAATTGGAAGAACCCTTTTCGTAAAATCTCGTTTGATTAATAAGTTTCTATTCGAATATGAAAAGAAAAAAGCAATATACAGGGTGTATAACAAAAATTATGATATTTGCCTCGATCTATGATCCGAAACTAAACTACGGGATCGAAAAGAATACACCGATTTAATGATCCATAGGACTCATTATAGATACACCCCAAGAATAAAAATCGAAAGATTCGAGTTGTCTTGTCTTA